GTCTAGAAATCAACAACACGAAAACTTTGTTATAAATTATCCCCTTTCCTTATTGAGATCGGACTTAAGAAGAATGGTTGGGCCAACAAACATCCATCTCGTTCGTATTTTGGATACTCATAGAACCATCGAAGACTGTTGAAGTGACGAATTCCTGGAAATTAAGGGGCGTGGGGACAAAGAAATTGTTGAAGTTACCATTTTTTTTTATCTAGTATCAAATCAACATTTTGATGGTAAGAAAAGATCTTTTGCAGAAGGGTTGGTTAGAAATTTCTTGTAAAAACACTAGCCCCGCTCAGTTAATAACGAGAATATTTCAATTTTTTTTTTATTCCATGTATTATTCTCATTATGCACATAAGGGAGGAGCCGTATGAGGTGAAAATCTCACGTACGGTTCTGGAACGGAGATTTTTTGAATCGAAGACGACCGTAACGGATGTCGGCTCAATCCGAAGGAAATTATGCGGAAGCTTTACAGAATTATTATGAAGCTATGCGACTAGAAATTGATCCTTATGATCGAAGCTATATACTCTATAACATAGGTCTTATCCACACAAGTAACGGAGAACATACAAAAGCTTTGGAATATTATTTTCGGGCACTCGAACGAAACCCGTTCTTACCACAAGCTTTTAATAATATGGCTGTGATCTGTCATTACGTGCGACTATCTCCACTATAGAAAGAAAAAGCAAAGAGAAAAGAACGAATCTGATAGTAAATACTAGAAAAAAAAAGGATTTCTACATATACATCGTCCAAAAAACGATTTTTATCAGCTGTAGCAAAAAAAAAAGCAACTTCATATCATAGAAGTTGAAACATAAAGAAATAGATATGCCTAGGTACTTTATTCTATGGATAAAGAATTCAATTGATAGAGAAAGCACCGTAAAGATCCATTAGTGAGGTTTTACGCCGATCCAATAATAACTGCTTATTTTTTTTTTTTATGATAAGAAAATAAGAAAAAAGTTAGGAATTCACTTATGTAATAAAGTCGATCCCCTAAGGTATTGAGCAGCGGTGTAGCATCAGATCCCAAAGATAGTAAGTCTTTTCTTTATTATGAAGAAAAGTCTTTTTCAAAGATTCTATATCAATTTCTCTATGAAAGCGAGATAGTTACCTTTCAGAAAATTCTAACGATAGTGGAAATGCCTATGCTTTTTCTGAAGGTGGGAGAAAAGATAAAACTAAAAAAAAAGGATTAGTAATAAAAATTTAAGTTTGAAACTCATGGAATTGATTTCATATATGATAAATCTCATTCACTTAGATATGGTAGATTAAAAAAATAGGACACCACAAGAATTGAATGCTGAGCCGTATGAGATAGGAAACTCTCAAGTACGGTTCTAAGGGAAGGAATTTACTCACCTATTCCGACCGGGGGGAACAGGCCATTCGGCAGGGAGATTCTGAAATTGCGGAGGCTTGGTTCGACCAAGCCGCTGAGTATTGGAAACAAGCTATAGCGCTTACTCCTGGTAATTATATTGAGGCTCAGAATTGGTTGAAGATCACGAGGCGTTTCGATTAAGAGCACTCTTTTTTTTTTTTTTAACTATCTATTTAAATAAATTAAAAATTTTTAATTAATTGTTTTTTGTTGGCCTCATCAGTCAAATAAAACGAATCGTTTATCTGGGAAAAACCAATCAAAGAATTTCATTATATCCCCTTTCTTTCTAAGATCATTTTCAATTTTGTCTGGTATTTTGTGGGTAGAAAGGATACGCAGATAGAGTATCGAATATCTATTTTCTGCTATTAAAACTAACTTTCGAATGAATAAAATAAATAGGGATACTGGAATATTTTATTAGTAATGACCAATGACTGCTCGTGAAATTTTGAATACCGCAATAATTAATATGTTCCCTGGAATGGAAGACACCACATCTAGGAACTTCTAATTGAGATATTAATAAACAGACTCGAAATACATGCACAAAAAAATGGTTTTCGAAAGCCCCAATAATTAATATGTTCCCTGGAATGGAAGACACCACATCTAGGAACTTCTAATTGAGATATTAATAAACAGACTCGAAATACATGCACAAAAAAATGGTTTTCGAAAGCCCCAAAAAGGTTTTTTTATAAGATTAAAAAAAAAGGTCCGTTGAGCGCCTCATGGCTATGTCATAATAGATCCGAACACTTGCCCCGGATCGACTTCCAGATCATAATTGTTCTAGTGAATAACTAAATAAAATAGATGGGAGATAGAAGAAAAAGAAACTAATTAGAAACATCTCTCATAGGTTCACTAATTATGTGACTGTTGGCGGGTTTCTTTGTATGTGTTGTCCGGAAAGAGGAGGACTCAATGATTATTCGTTCGCCGGAACCAGAAGTCAAAATTTTGGTAGATAAGGATCCCATAAAAACTTCTTTTGAGGAATGGGCCAAACCGGGTCATTTCTCAAGAACAATAGCTAAGGGCCCTGATACTACCACTTGGATCTGGAACCTACATGCTGAT